AGAAATTTGAATTAGACTTTTTTTCGTCTCAAAACAAAATAGAATCTTAGGTAAGTACTTTATAAACATATGCATAAAAAGAACATATTCCATTTAGTTCCTTCATGCCTACTCTAACTAGTTATTTCGGTTTTTTACTAGCGGCTTTAACTATAACTTCCGTTCTATTTATAGGTCTGAACAAGATACGACTTATTTGAAATTAAGTGAATGAACAACGCACAAAATTTTTATGTCGGAGTCTTTTATAACTGGCAATTGACATTTTTTGGTTATTGAGATTCCTGGGTAATTCCTATTAATATTTAGGGATAGATATTACCTTTTTTTTTTTCAAATGAATTGAAATGATTGAAGTTTTTCTATTTGGAATCGTTTTAGGTCTAATTCCTATTACTTTGGCGGGATTATTTGTAACTGCATATTTACAATACAGACGTGGTGATCAGTTGGATTTTTGATTAAAAAAAAATTTTATTAACCTCCCGTGGATTCGAGAAAGTGGGTCAATTTTAGATTCCTGTTTATTTATTTTATTCTAATTAAAATTTGTGAATTCAAACAAGAATGTAATCACGCTCTGTAGGATTTGAACCTACGACATCGGGTTTTGGAGACCCACGTTCTACCGAACTGAACTAAGAGCGCTTTCTTATCACAATCTCTTTTTTGTAACCTAAAACTCTATCTACGCCCTGTATGCATATGATATAGATTCTATCGAGTGTCATAAAAAAACGAGAGATTCCATATGTCCAATTTCCAGAAATTCCTCCTTACTTCTTAGAGTAAAAGTAATTAGGTAGGGATGACAGGATTTGAACCCGTGACATTTTGTACCCAAAACAAACGCGCTACCAAGCTGCGCTACATCCCTTTCAATTCAATTGGTTCCAATAGTCTAATTCTAAAGAATCCTTGTCTTGTTTTCCATATCCTTCTTTTTTTTACCATAAAATGACATGATTTATCTTGCCAGTCCATGTCTTGTTTTTGGTCTCATATCATATAAAGTCTTTATATATTTATGTATTTCAAAACAAAACCTGCCGTAAACTCAAAAAAGGAAAAGACTTTTCTTGAATGCTCAGTTCCACAGGAAGGGTATGCTATTTTTTTTTTTTAATAAATCTCTTATCTACTGGATATTTTTCCATTTTTCTTTTTTTTTAACTTATGCATTTCGTTTACAAACCCAAGTGATCCTTGACTATCTATATATACATCTGCTCATAGATTAGATCTGTATTATCTTTAAAAATTTTCAATTTAAGAAGGAGGGTTTTCAATGCGAGATCTAAAAACATATCTTTCCGTAGCACCGGTACTAAGTACTTTATGGTTTGGTTCTTTAGCCGGTCTATTAATAGAAATCAATCGCTTTTTCCCAGATGCGTTGACATTTCCTTTTTTTTCATTCTAGTTATTAACACGGTAACGGGGTAATGAAGATTAGAGAAAGAAGCCATTTTCTGTGACTAATACCCCCTTATTTTTTCCTTCGAGTCTGAACTCAGGTTGTGGTGAAGGTGAAGTTGAATCTACTTTTCTTCTTTAATTGCCCTTTTATTTTAAAATAAAAAGGCAATTAAAGAAGAAAAAAAAGGGGGGGGGGTAGAAATAACAAGGTGGGTTTAACATAAGAGTATTATATACGATACTTTAAAAAAAGACTTTGAGTAGAAATATAGTTCGAAACTTTTTGAATTTGATTACATACTATTTCTTAATTTATATACTCTTTTATTATTATTAATCTAGTGATTGCAATGAACTCGTTTTAATTGTATTTCGAGTTAGCAACATCCATATTTTTTATTTCCTTTCTTCTTCACCTCGGGTCGCAAAAAATTGTTTGAATAAAAAATCCCAAAAATAAAAAGGAGGTTCATGGCTAAGGGGAAAGATGTCCGAGTAAAAGTTATTTTGGAATGTAATAGTTGTGTTCGAAAGAGTGTTAATAAGGAATCAAGGGGCGTTTCCAGATATATTACTCAAAAGAATCGACACAATACACCTAATCGGTTAGAATTTAGAAAATTCTGTCCCTATTGTTACAAGCATACAATTCATGGAGAGATAAAGAAATAAAAAAGATCGAACCGAACGTCTGGCTATCCTCTTTTTAATTTGAATTCCATTTTAATTCAATGAAGGGAACAAAACTTTTTTCATTATAATTATATATTATTTACTATTTTTTTTGATTAAAATTATTATATATAAATAAATAATATTTATAAAAAAAATATAAAGATAAATAAACAAACCTAATCCTATTTCGGCTGGACCTAAAAAAATTTTTAATACGAAGTAGGATTTTTGGTATAAGGCAGAAATTAAACAAACTATGGATAAATCCAAGCGACCCTTTATTAAATCCAAGCGATCTTTTCGTAGGCGTTTGCCCCGGATCCAACCGGGGGATCAAATTGATTATAGAAACATGAGTTTAATTAGTCGATTTATTAGTGAACAAGGCAAAATATTATCTAGGCGAGTAAATAGATTAACCTTGAAACAACAACGATTAATTACTATTGCTATAAAACAAGCTCGTATTTTATCGTTGTTACCTTTTCTTAATAATGCGAAACAATTTAAAAGAAATGAGTCGACTACTAGAACTTCTCGTTTTAGAACCAAAAAGAAATAAAAAAGAAAAAAAGAATATTCTTTTTTTTTATCGTATCGTAACGTAAAAAAAAATAGGAAAAATCTTTTAATTTTGAATGGATTTGTTGATTTTTATTTATTTATCGTATTTTATCAGACTAATTTATACTCTATACTCCCGGAGAATAAACTCCGGGGAATTTCATTTTCCATTTTTCGAGGCATTCTTTCCAATCTGCTTTTTTTATGATTTCATTTGAAATCATATAAAGACAATTTCTATTTAATATAGCTATTTGTGCAAGTACTTTACGATTAAGAAGCAACTGTCTCTTGGACAGATCATGTATAAATTTACTATAATTATAGCATACCCCATTTTCGCGAATTACGGCGTTTATCCGAGTGATCCATAAACGACGAAAATCTCTCTTTTGCCTACCTCTATCCCTATGAGCCGAAACTAAAGCTCTTATTTTCTGTTGAGCAATGGTTCGAGTAAGTCTTGAATGAGCCCCTCGAAAGTTTGATGCAAACGAACTCCCTTTTTTTCTACGTTTCCGAGCTATATATCCTCGTCTAACTCTAGTCATTGAATAAATGAAACTTTGATGAATAACTTTTTTCGTTGAGTTATTCTTTTCTACTCTCCTGGGCTATTAATAACAAAACGGATTGTTCCAATGTATAAAAAAAAAATCCCAATGGCTTTTGCTGCTATAACCTTCCCGACCACTATTTTTTTCGACATTTCGTCTTGAAACAAGACAAAAAACGAAAAAATTTTATTATAGAAATTGTCAATTCTATTTTAATCTAGATAAATAAAGAATATAGTGGGTTCCTTCGTTTCTATGGTTCCTTCTTAAACGGTCAGGTCCTCTCTATACACCGGAGCCCCTTTACTTTAACTTCATTTCTATCTATTGATAACTTGTACAGTTCAAACTTTTTTTGGCTCTACCCATGAATTATCCAGTAATGGATCTTTCACAATTAGATTCACCTATACAGTAACGGTATTTCATTTTGAAGGTTAGCTGGATAGCTGACCCTAATAGTCCGTTCTTACAAATTAAAGGGAGCATTCTTTTTTTTTTTATCTTAATATTAATAAAGGGATTCCCCGCTAAATGGATAACGTTAACGCTACCAATGGGAAATTTTTTTGGCTTTACAGTAATATAAACCATAAATTTCATACATAATAGATGAATAGATCTTTTTTTTTTTTTTAGAGAGTCACTTGAGTTTTTCCATTTTATCCTATTCATCCGTACGGATCATTGATACTGGAAAAAATTTTTTTATTTACTTTTGTTCCAGCTCATAATCTGAACGAGTCACACATACACCCTAGTACATGTTCCTCGGCGCTGAGGACATCCCCGAAGAGCGGGGGATTTCGTGACATTTCTGATTGGCTGTCTTGTGTTTCTAATAAGTTGTTTAATAGTTGGCATGCTTAATTATATACATAATGAGCGGGTTTAGATTAATCCTAACCGAATGCATTTCTAGTTAATAGAATCTTAAGATAAACCCAGTGATAAGATCAAATATTATAAAAATACCCTACTCGATCAACAATTCCATGACTTTGGGCGTCTTCTGCTGACATAAAAGTATCCCTTTCCAGATCTTCGTTTATAATCCATAGGGCTTTGCCCGTTATGTTTGAATAACCATCTACGAGTTCTTCGCGCAATCTCAAAATTCCTGTTGATTCCACGAGACAGTTATCCGCTATATCCCTGATATAGTCGCTAGCAGGTTGATGAATCATTACCCTGATGGTATGTATACCTTCAAGGGGGTTCTTCTATCTCGTGCGACGAGGCGAAGAGAAAAATAGACTCAAATTTCTTTTTATTCTATTCTAATTATAGAATAGAATTGAACAACCGTATGTGCATTTTTTTCACATTGCATACGGCTTTCCAATGGACTTTACTTTTTCCGTTAAAGAAAGAAAAAAGGATCGATCTGATTCCGATCAGTAAATGATCCAATTACCACCCTTCTTTTCGGAGGAGTTTAAAAATACTATGATGGCTCCCTTGCTTTATCTTTATTTCGTCTATAAGTCAGCAATCCTAACGTTTTTTTTTGATCCGCAAAAAGAAGGAAAAAAGACTTTTTTTGTACTCTTTCAAACTTAAAAAAAAGTCTTTTGGTATGAAAAAGGTTTGTGACACTGAAATGGACTCCCAATAAAAAATAGGGAATATTAGTCATCACATACTACCCCTTCGATACATAATCTAATGAGAATAAAAAGAGAAAATTTTTTCTCATATCGAATTCAAAGTGCCATGCTATTATTACTTTATTTTTAATATGGGAAAGGCATAGTATTCTTTTTCTATAGTATTCTTTTTCTATCAAATAAAAAACTCATTGTCGCCAAGCGTGAGGGAATGCTATACGTTTGGGAAATACTCCTTTCATCAGTATAAAGGATGCCATTGAAGCAACTGTCCCCAGACCTATTGTATATACGTCTGCGGGCACAGTCCTCATGGTATCACAAACACCTAGGCCAGTTACTGCCAAGCCGCCAAGAGAATTTAGAAACAAAAGCAACCTCTTTTGTGAATCCTCTTGACTGAGATAGAACATAAGCCCCATAACTACATTCCCGATCTCTTCGTCAAGCTCTTGGGTTATAAAAAGGTGTCTGTGTCGATAAAGTCGGTTGATTCGGATAAAATTTCATTCCTTAGAAACCGTACATGCATCTTTTTATGCATACGGTTCAAAAAAATTGTGAAAAAAATCAATGTGTAGATTCGATTCGTTTTTCATTTTGGTAGAGGTTTTCACAATTAGAATAAAATTTTTATAATGAAAAAAAAATTATAAAAAACTCGACTAAAAAAAAATAGAATTTACTAAACTTATCAAACATCCTTTTCATTGATGTATCAGTTCATCGAGATCCAATACTAATTACGATGTCATTTTCTTGTTCTTGAATGGGCCTTTTAAATTCTTTAGGTTTATGTTCTACTCCGGGTAAAGATCTGCCCGATTTCTATTTGCACATATAGGAGACATTTTTCGAATACCACATTTTTTTCTTTTCTTTCGTCAAATTAAATAGTCAACATATTTATGACTTTTTTCGAGTGATTAATAAAAAAATTCCGTTTGTTTATTCTAACAATTTTTTTTATATTTCAAATCCAAACAGTTAGTTCAAAGTTAACGTAAATAAAATGTATAATACAAGTAATAATCTTCAATATATTCCCAATTGAAATTAGGTTTTTGATAAACGGAGCCTGGATACTTTCTTTTTTTGGTCCAACCGAGCCAACCATAAATTATTCTAATTGATAATGGTAATCTAAATCCTCCTAAAACTAAAACTCAAAAAAGGGTCTAATGGCCTTTCACGCTCCAAATTGATTACGATTCACTCAATCTTTCTTCGGCGAAAGGGAGGATATCTCAATCGGGAGAGAGAACGGGGAAATCCCATATGACCCAATATATCTTACAAGTCACACTATAGGTCAACCCAGGATGCTTCTTCATCGCTAGGAATTAGAAAAGGTACTTTTGGAACACCAACAGGCATACAAAGAAACTCAAAATGTCGTTTTAATAAAGTATTATGGTTCACTTTGATGTCGAAACGCTTTAATAGAATTAGTAGATTCATAATCTCAACCTTGAAGTAATATTCCTAAATAGTGAAAATAGCACTAAAAGAAGACACCAAAGTCATTTTTCTTTCCTTACTTTGTTATGTTTTCGATGTAACTCTCATCAACTAGTATTATAATCTAGTGTGAAACTTTACCTTTTTTTTGAGGTTAAATTACTGAATTCTTTGACATTTGAAGCTTCGCGCTTCTCGGTCTTGTCAATAGGACTCAGACCGTCCATTTTTTTATTAAACGGACACGCGACATCTTGTTTCAAATTTTGAAATGAATACCGTTGTAACGGAATCCATCTTAGAATTCGAAAAAGATGCCTTTTTAATTTCAACCATGGACAAGTGCGCAACCATGGACAAGTGATCCACCATGGACGTCTAAACCACGATTTTAAGTCCTTAGAGCGATCTTTCTCTTTTTTTTTTTTCTAATAAGTCCTTGTTAGACTCGATCTTGTGGTTGTCTTTTGGAGCATAAAACCAGGATTTCGAAAAAGGCGACCTCTTCGCCCTGAACTCCTTTTCAATCAAGTCAACCATCAAGACAGCAGAGCGATCTTTCTCTTTTTTTTTTTTCTAATAAGTCCTTGTTAGACTCGATCTTGTGGTTGTCTTTTGGAGCATAAAACCAGGATTTCGAAAAAGGCGACCTCTTCGCCCCGCGTTTGAACTCCTTTTGAATCAAGTCGACGACCAAGACAGCAATAAAAGAGCGATCCTCCATAATAAACTCAAAATGAAGTATTATGGTTCACTTTGATCTGGAAACGTAAGATTTTTTTTTGAGTTCTATTTCAAAAAAAAAGAAAAATGAACTATTAGGGTTCACTTTGATGTGGAAATGTAGGATTTTTTTCGAGTTCTATTTCAACTCCCCGAAGCATTTCGTCGATTAATACGCCCTTCTTCGTCTCTGGGTGCCTAGGTATGCCATCCTAAGATGCTGCTAAATGTAAATGGAAGAATCTTGTCAACTAATCATCCATGGACCAATAAAAAAAAAAAGAATCTCAACCTTGATATCATATGTTATGTATAGATCATAAAAGTTTAGTTTAAAATGAAGACAGAATAGAATAAATAAGGGAAATTTCTTAAGAATATAATCTTCCAATAATCATCAAGTAGCAAAGTATTTACGTATACAAGGTGGTATCAACTTCCCATTGCGTATTGATACTTATCGGATATAGAATAGATTTGTTTCTCTTTGTTCCTACAAACATAATTGTTCTATTATTACCACCAGAATAGAACAAGAACCCTTGTTCCGAGATAATCCATTGAACAAAAGGGGTGCATTGCATAATCCCAGTCTTTTCTAATGCCATAAAGTTACATAGTGTCATTTTTCTTTGAGTAAAGGGGTATTTCCATGGGTTTGCCTTGGTATCGTGTTCATACTGTCGTATTGAATGATCCCGGCCGGTTGATTTCTGTCCATATAATGCATACAGCTCTGGTTGCCGGTTGGGCTGGTTCAATGGCTCTATATGAATTAGCCGTTTTTGATCCCTCTGATCCCGTTCTTGATCCAATGTGGAGACAGGGTATGTTCGTTATACCTTTCATGACTCGTTTAGGAATAACCAATTCATGGGGCGGTTGGAGTATTACAGGAGGTACTATAACGGATCCTGGTATTTGGAGTTATGAAGGTGTGGCCGGAGCACATATTGTGTTTTCTGGTTTGTGTTTTTTAGCAGCTATTTGGCATTGGGTGTATTGGGATCTAGAAATATTTTCTGATGAACGTACAGGAAAACCTTCTTTGGATTTGCCTAAGATTTTTGGAATTCATTTATTTCTTTCCGGAGTGGCTTGTTTTGGTTTTGGCGCATTTCATGTAACAGGCTTGTACGGTCCCGGAATCTGGGTATCCGACCCTTATGGACTAACTGGAAAAGTACAGCCTATAAGTCCAGCATGGGGTGTCGAAGGTTTTGATCCTTTTGTTCCAGGAGGAATAGCCTCTCATCATATTGCAGCAGGGACATTAGGCATATTAGCAGGTCTATTCCATCTTAGTGTCCGTCCGCCTCAACGTCTATACAAAGGATTACGTATGGGCAATATTGAAACCGTTCTTTCTAGTAGTATCGCTGCTGTCTTTTTTGGAGCTTTTGTTGTTGCTGGAACTATGTGGTATGGTTCAGCAACTACTCCGATCGAATTATTTGGTCCCACTCGTTATCAATGGGATCAGGGATACTTTCAGCAAGAAATATACCGAAGAGTAAGTGCTGGGCTATCTGAAAATCAAAGTTTATCGGAAGCTTGGGCCAAAATTCCTGAGAAATTAGCTTTTTATGATTACATCGGTAATAATCCGGCAAAAGGGGGATTATTTAGAGCGGGCTCCATGGACAATGGCGATGGAATAGCTGTTGGATGGTTAGGACACCCCATTTTTAGAGATAAAGACGGACGTGAACTTTTTGTACGCCGTATGCCCACATTTTTTGAAACATTTCCGGTCGTTTTAATAGATGGGGACGGAATTGTTAGAGCTGACGTTCCTTTTCGAAGAGCGGAATCTAAGTATAGCGTTGAACAAGTAGGTGTAACTGTTGAGTTCTATGGTGGTGAACTCAACGGAGTCAGTTATAGCGATCCCGCTACTGTCAAAAAATATGCTAGGCGTGCTCAATTGGGTGAAATTTTCGAATTAGACCGTGCTACTTTGAAATCTGATGGTGTTTTTCGCAGTAGTCCAAGGGGTTGGTTTACTTTTGGACATGCTTCTTTTGCCTTACTCTTCTTCTTTGGACACATTTGGCATGGGGCTAGAACTTTGTTCAGAGATGTTTTTGCCGGTATTGACCCCGATTTGGATGCTCAGGTAGAATTTGGAGCATTCCAAAAACTTGGGGATCCCACTACAAGAAGACAAGGAGTCTAATAGAAGATTTTTCCTATATTTTTGGTGTGATTTGATATAGGATACTAAAAAAATCTTGATTGGAATCGCCGCCCTTTTTTTGTTTTTACTTTTTATCATTATCGAGAAAATAATCTCGAGTAAACAAGTATGGAAGCTATAATTGTAAACCACAATAAAATCTATGGAAGCATTGGTTTATACATTTTTATTAGTCTCGACTCTAGGAATCATTTTTTTCGCTATCTTTTTTCGGGAACCTCCTAAAGTTCCGACTAAAAAGGTTAAATAATTTTTCATTAGCTTAATTGAAGTAATGAGCCTTCTAATATTACTGATATTATATTAACTGATATTATATTAGAAGGCTCATTACTTCAATTAGTCCCCGTGTTCCTCGAAAGGATCTCTTAATTGTTGAGAGGGTTGCCCAAAAGCGGTATATAAGGCATACCCAGTAAAACTTACAAGTAAACCAGATATAAAGATGGCGACTAGGGTTGCTGTTTCCATTATTATATAATTTCAAGACCCCAATGGATCTATGAGAAAATCATTTATTTACAACGGAATGGTATACAAAGTCAACTAATCTAAAAAAAAATAGGGTTTATGGCTACACAAACCGTTGAGGGTAGTTCTAGATCTCGTCCAAAACCAACTACCGTAGGGGTTTTATTGAAACCGTTGAATTCGGAATATGGTAAAGTAGCTCCTGGATGGGGAACTACTCCTTTGATGGGAGTTGCAATGGCTTTATTTGCAATATTCCTATGTATTATTTTGGAAATTTATAACTCTTCTGTTTTATTGGACGGAATTTCAATGAATTAAATCCACAAGAATAAGATAATTCAAAAGAACCCCAAAGTTCTATCCTTTCAATAAAAAGTGCATAGGGCTACGCTTTCTATTTTTAACGCCCTTTTTTGGTAGTTCGATCGCGGAATTTCTTTCTTTCTGTATTTCCGGAATATGAGTGTGTGACTTGTTATAATGGATCCTATTGATAGTACAGAGAAGGGTTCTGTCATCTTATCCTGATAGAGATGGTTCTCATTCGTCGGATATCTTTTTTTTGTATCTGGAACACGGAATATCTAAAATAGATGAAGAAATCTTTGAACTATGATTCATATTTATTTAATATTCAGACCTCGCGATCGGATTCAATCCATTTTTTTTTTTTCAAAAAAAGCGAACTATTTTTCTTCTTTTTATTTAATAAAATAAAGAATAAACAGACAAAATTTTTTTATACCTTTTCTATTGATTGAATAAGTGATGATCCAATGGTTCTTACTCAAGGAATCTTTGGGATTAGCTTTTAGGTTTTTCGGAGTCATCGTGGTTATAGTATGAATCTGGGGTTTCAATCAATTCATAGGGTCTTAACAAGAAAAATGCCTATCACTGATAAAAAAGCCACATAAAAATAAAAAACAAAGATAAAAAATAGGAAAAGAGAATATTCAAGAGGCCTGTAGTAACAATTAACAGAAAGATGGATGAGCCGACTTGATATATTGGCATTATCGTCCCAAAAACAAAAACTTGACTTTCGGATTTTGATTCCTTCACATCTTCCGAAAAGAAAAAATAAAGAGATTAAGAAGCTTTAACTTTTATTTGGGTGTGTTTGCTTGAGCCGTATGAGATAAAATTCTCATATACGGTTCTTAGAGGGGGGCTTTTAGCGCTTTACCTATCTCAATAAAGTCTATGATTGGTTCGAAGAACGCCTCGAGATTCAGGCGATTGCGGATGATATAACTAGTAAATATGTTCCTCCGCATGTAAACATTTTTTATTGTCTAGGAGGAATTACGCTTACTTGTTTTTTAGTACAAGTAGCTACGGGTTTTGCTATGACTTTTTACTATCGCCCAACTGTTACGGAGGCTTTCGCTTCTGTTCAATATATAATGACGGAAGCTAACTTTGGTTGGTTAATACGATCAGTTCATCGGTGGTCGGCAAGTATGATGGTTCTAATGATGATCCTGCATGTATTTCGTGTGTATCTTACCGGTGGCTTTAAAAAACCTCGCGAATTGACTTGGGTTACAGGCGTGGTTCTGGCTGTATTGACCGCATCCTTTGGTGTAACTGGTTATTCCTTACCTCGGGACCAAATTGGTTATTGGGCAGTCAAAATTGTAACAGGTGTACCTGACGCTATTCCTGTAGTAGGATCGCCTTTGGTAGAGTTATTACGTGGAAGTGCTAGTGTGGGACAATCCACTTTGACCCGTTTTTATAGTTTACATACGTTTGTATTGCCTCTTCTTACTGCCGTATTTATGTTAATGCATTTTTTAATGATACGTAAACAAGGTATTTCTGGTCCCTTATAGAAAAAGGGTATATCATAGATATTTGTAATTTATCTTTTTTTGGGGGGGCGGGATAAGAACAGTATTTCATTGCTACATGTATGGATTATTGAAAATAATAATCCATGTATTTGGACATTTTCCTTCAACTCTCTAATATTGTATTTAGTTATTTAACATACACTAGTTGAAGGTAATTCTCCGAAAAAAAAAATGGATTATGGGAATGTGTGACTTGAACTATTGATTAGGCTGTGCAGGTATATGTCCCTTTACTGCCACATTGTAATTCATAATCCAATGTGTCTTTTGTCCAACCACCGTATAAGTAAGTCCTATACAGAGGATAGGCTGGTTCGTGTGAAGATAATTTTTTCTATGATCAACCCTGAATCATGTCAGGCATGAACGGGCTCCGTAAGATCCAGTCGAATGTGTGATTTTGGGTACTATAATGAAAATTGTTTCTCTTTTTTATTAATTTAAGTATATATTTAAATATATAATATAACTAAATTAAATGATTTTTTATTTTTTAAATATTATTTGAAATTTGAATAGTATTGAAATGCATCCATTTTCTCTGCATTGACCTGATCTATGATACTATCGGAGTGAAACAAGGGATCTAACGAACAATAGAGGCTAGGCTATATTAGTAACAAGTAAACCCTTTCATTTTATTTTAAAATCTTCCAAAATTTTGGAGATAAAAACCAACCACAAGGGATGAGACTACCCAGAAAGCATTTGATCATGATGTAAGCCTACTTGGGTCTTGAGCATTTTTTTGTAAGAACGTAAATCCTTCCCGAATAATCATTCATATGGCTAAGTATTTTGGATTCGTGCGTTTCTTTTGCTTCTTGCTCGAGCCGGATGATGAAAAATCAGCATGTCCGGCTCTTTCGGGGGATGAATTGAATATCTATATATAATAATAAATAATAATGATTCACCTATCCTAATAACAAAAAAACCGGACTTGAATGATCCCGTATTAAGGGCTAAATTGGCAAAAGGGATGGGTCATAATTATTATGGGGAGCCCGCATGGCCTAATGATCTTTTATATATTTTTCCCGTCGTCATTTTTGGTACTATTGCATGTAACGTAGGCTTAGCGGTTTTAGAACCATCAATGATTGGTGAGCCCGCGGATCCATTTGCAACTCCTTTGGAAATATTACCCGAATGGTATTTTTTTCCCGTATTTCAAATACTTCGTACAGTACCAAATAAGTTATTAGGCGTTCTTTTAATGGTTTCAGTACCTGCGGGATTATTAACAGTTCCTTTTTTAGAGAATGTTAATAAATTCCAAAATCCATTTCGTCGTCCAGTAGCTACAACTGTCTTTTTGGTTGGTACCGCGGTGGCCCTTTGGTTAGGTATTGGAGCAACATTACCTATTGATAAATCTCTAACTTTAGGTCTTTTTTAAATTGATTCAATTGTGAAATAGCACAACATGTGTATCTAGGGAATAGTCGCTTCAAGGTGCATTTTCCCTAGATACATCTATCTATTCAATTCTTTATTTATTCTGTAAAATGTAATCCATTTTTATTTTCATGTTTTATTTTTCGTTTTTGTTAAATGTAAATCAATTCAAAAATGTTTTTCAAGAGTATCCAATGATAAGATCCTTCCATTTCCATTTAGCAAGAGTGTCCACTATTTTTTTGACCTCGTCTATGTCAAAATGTTCAAGTTTAATAAGATCTTCTTCACTGTTATTCAAAAGCTCTGCTAATGTATGTATATTGGACTTTTTTAGGCAATTGTAGATCCTAGGTGGCAATTCTAATTGGTCAATAAAAATCGATTTTAAGACTCTTTTTTTTTTTCTGAGTTGAGTCAATCTATCGTGAAAGGTCAAAAGTGGTAAAGAAACTTTTTGTTGATTGTCCGCTAAATGTAAATTTTCTTCTTCCGCATGTAGAAAAGGAATCAATAAATCAATTAAATTCCGGGAGGCTTCATAAAGTGCTTCTTTCGGAGTTAAACTGCCATTTGTCCATATTTCGAGAAAAAGTATTTCGTGTTTTTCATTCCCATAAGAATGAATACTATGATTAACGTTTCGAACAGGCATGAATAGAGCATCTATAGGATAACTTCCGTCTTGAAAGTTATTGGGCTCTTTAATATGATATCCTCGATTTCGCTCGAGTTGTAATCCAATACACAAATCAATTGGTTCCGTCAAGCTAGCTATATGTTGTGTATTGTCAACTATTTCTACATAAGGCGGCAAGATGATATCTTGAGCAGTTACGCATCTAGGGCCCCTAACACAAATGGATGCTTCACAAATTCCATATAGATTACTTCTCAATATGATTTCTTTCAAATTCATTAAAATGTCATGGACTGATTCTTGAATACCTACGATGGTAGAGTATTCATGTGGTATTTTCTCAGATTTTGCGCGTGTAATACATGTTCCTTTCATTTCTCCAAGTAAAGCTCTTCGCATTGCAATGGCGATTGTGTCAGCTTGCCCTTTCAGAAGTGGAGAAATAATAAAGCGCCCATAATAAAGACATTTACTATCTCTTCTTGATTCAACACACTTCCACTGCAGTGTCCGAGTCGATACTCTTATTTTCTCTCGAACCATAGGAATATTATAATATAAATATCTTTGAATCGTTTATTTCTCTTGACATTTCTTCAATGCTTTTTTTACACACGTCTTTTTTTAGGAGGCCTACAGCCATTATGTGGCATAGGGGTTACGTCCCGCACGAAACTTAATAATATACCGCTTCGATGAATAGCTCGTAATGCTGCATCTCTTCCGAGACCGGGACCCTTTATCATGACTTCTGCTCGTTGCATGCCCTGTTCCACCATTCTATCAATAGCATTTCCCGCTACGGTTTGAGCCGCAAATGGCGTCCCCCCTTTTTTACCTTTGAAACCACAAGTACCCGCGGAAGCCCAAGAAACAACCCGACCCCGTACATCTGTAACAGTTACAATGGTATTGTTGAAACTTGCTTGAACATGGATAATGCCTTTTGGTATTTTACGTGCACTTTTACGTGAACTAATACGTCTATTTCTACGTGAACCCAATTTTGGTATACGTTTTGCCATATTTTATCATTTCATAAATATGCGTCAGAGATATATGGATATATCCATTTCATGTCAAAACAAATTCGTCATTTTTTTTGACATTACATTACTCAAAACAGCACCTTTTAATAGTTTATATTAATTTGAATTAAAGTATTATCCCTGTCGTTGTTTATGTTTTGGGTTAGAACAAATTACTATAATTCGTCCCCGTCTGCGGATCAGACGGCACTTTTCACAAATTTTACGAACAGAAGCCCTTTTTTTCATATTTGTCATTCCTTACTTTTAATTTTGAATCTAATTCGTGGAAGAAAATAAGTTTCTTTATATTTGAAATCTTTAATTGTACTCTCGAGAGAAGGAGTGGTGAGATTGAAAAACCACTTAAAAATGTGAATCCTTAGTGCAGAGTTTTAAAAATTTATCTATGACCTCTGGTTCAATCATAAAGGCTTATTTCAATCTTAACCCTACCAAGGGATAGGGTTTTCCATATAGAACTACGTCGTATACTTTATGAAATGAAAGAAATAGAATTGATCCTCATTATCTAAATGAATTCAGAACATACCGTTAGGGAGTGATTCAGTAATCATCATGAATTGCTTTTTGTTCTTTCATTCCAGGCAAAACTTCCTTAACGTATCAACTAATAGAGCAGAAATATTAGATAACTTGTCTTTTGTCTTTTTTGTTCACAATTATAGGCAATTTTTGATCTAATTTAGATATTAGAGGGATTACCATATATAACATAAAATTTCTCCCCCAACTCCTTCTCGTCGAGCCTCCCGATCTGTCATTATACCACGAGAGGTAGAAAGAATTACAATTCCCATTCCGCCTAAAATTCTAGGAATTCCTTGAGAGTTAGAATAGATTCGTAGACCAGGGCGACTGACTCTTTTTAAATATAAAGTATTTCGATATGGGCCTTTCCTATTTCTTCTATGTCGCAGAGTTAAAACCAAAAAGTCTTTGTTTTCTTCTTGATGTTTTCTCACGTTTTCAATAAAGCCTTCTCGTAAAAGTATTTTAACAATGTTTTCGGTGATGTTAGTCGATGCTATTCGAACTGTTCTTTTTCTATTCATGTCAGCATTTCGTATCGAGGTTATTATATCAGCAATAGTGTCCCTACCCATAATGAACTAAAATCCGCGGTGTCTCCCATTTTTTATATAATCAACATGTTTTTTCTTACTTTTTTGCTTTTATTTTCTGTTATGAATTACAAAAAAATTGTTAAACGAAAGGTATATACGTGATAGATAGTAGACTATCTCATTCAAATATCCTATTTATTGTTCTTATAATACCTCAGGAGCTAATGAAACTATTTTTTTAAAGTTTTGTCTTAATTCGCCGGCAATTGCGCCAAAAACTCTAGTTCCTTTTGGATTTCCTTTTTGATCAATGATAACTGCAGCGTTGTCATCATATCTTATTATCATACCGTTGTCACGTTTGAGTTCTTTACAGGTACGTACAATTACAGCTCTTATTACTTCTGATCTTTCTAAGCGCGAATTGGGTATTGCTTGTTTGATCACAGCAACGATAACATCGCCAATACGAGCATATCGACGATTGCTAGCTCCTATGATTCGAATACACATCAATTTTTTAGCTCCACTGTTGTCTGCTACAGTCAAATAGGTCTGAGGTTGAATCATATTTTTTTTTCTGTTCTTTCAATGCAAAAATAACTGCAAAGGACTAAAAAGAAATATTGTTTGTCAAAAATAAGATCGATTTCCTTTGGTTCTACATTTCTATCCTGAAATAAGAAATTGAGTTCGTATAGGCATTTTAGATGCCGCTATTGAGATAGCCCTTCGGGCTATATTTTCTGCTACCCCGCTTATTTCATAAAGTATTCGACCTGGTTTGACAACAGCTACCCAATATTCGGGAGATCCTTTCCCCGAACCCATACGGGTTTCCGCAGACCTTACTGTAACCGGTTTGTCTGGAAAAATACGTACCCATATTTTTCCCCCGCGGCGCGCATTTCGTGTCATTGCTCGCCTCCCCGCTTCTATTTGTCTAGATGTGATCCAAGAGGGTTCGAGTGCCTGAAGAGCATATCTTCCAAAACAAATATTATTTCCTCGATAAGATATCCCCTTCAGTCTTCCTCGATGTTGTTTGCGGAATCTGGTTCTTTTTGGGTTATAGTTGATGGTTATTTTAGTAATTCCATCTCTACTACAGAACTGGACGTGAGATTTTCGTCTCATCCGGCTCCTCGCGAATGCAAATTTTAAAATTTAGAATTAATATAATTAAGATATACACGAAATAATCCACTGAATCAAGTGATTTTTAGGGATTTCTTTTTTTTTTAATATATATAGAATCTAAAATAGATTTTCGCGGGCGAATATTGACTCTTTCAGTCTCTATTTCAATTGTAATTGGAGAGTTAGGTTTTCATTTTTCAGAAAATAAGAATTGATTTACGGTTCGTTCCGCCATCCTTCCCACTGAATAATCAGGATTCATTTTAAATTGAATCTTATGTATTCATGGGTTCCGTCGTTCCCACCGCTTCTTGATTAGTGCTTAGGCCTGAATTCGACAATGGAGCTCATACTGAAAGTAGTTCTTGAGCCAACCTTCTTAGTCTTTTTTGGCTTGAAGCTCATATGATTTTTATGATTCTTCTATGAAAAGATTCATCTCATAGAATTATTCGGGAATCCTTATTAATGCTTTATTACATTATTGTCGTTTATGAGATGTTTCAAAGACCTTACATATTATATCGGAATCATATATCTTTTATATTTATATTCTATTCCTTTTTTCTTTCTCTCACCTTTCCATTTATCCGTATCCTTTTTTTTCTTAAAATTCATTAGATTTTTTATGCTAAAAAAATTCAGTTGCTGCAACGATAAGATTCAAAAAGCATATCTTGACTGTTTCTTTGGATTCAGATAATGTGATGCGATGAGTTGGTTATTAGTTTTTATAGTTAATTCATTAATTCATTATTAGTTCATACTTCATATTATGGGTTCTTACCTTATTTAGGCTTAATTAGAGTAAAAAGTCAAAACCAACGAGTCACACACTAAGCATAGCAATTCGATCAAAAAAAGATGAATTCCATTTTTATTTAACCTTGTGCAATTTTTAATTAGAACTGGTTTAATGTAAAACAAAAAAAAGAAAAAAATTGTTATTTTGTATTCGATTCTTAAACCGAAAAAGAAAGACAAGTAAAGTACTATTTGTATTTCGCGTCTATAAAGATCCAAATTTTGATACCTAATACCCCATAAATAGTTCGAACGGTATAGGCACAATAATCCATTTTCGCGCGAATGGTTTGTAGGGGAACTCTTCCCTCTCTTATCCATTCAATACGTGCAATGTCTTTTCCATCGATCCGGCCTGCTATTTGTATTTGAATTCCTTTTGTATCCGCTTGTTCAGTTAATTCGATAGCCTTTTTCATTGCTTTTCTAAATGATACCCTATTCTTTAATTGGCCAGCTATAAATTCAGCAAGAATCTTAGGGTGCCCATAAGGTTTTGCAATTCGTGAAATAGCAATGTTGAGTTTTCGGCTCACACAATTTAATTCTTTTTGTAAATTTTTTTTTAGGTCTTCGATTTCTCGTGGTCTATTTTCTATTAATAACTTTGGGAATCCCATATAGATTATTACCTGTATCAGATCGATTCCTTTTTTAATTTCTATGCGTGCAATTCCTTCGACATCCGACGATGCTCTTGTATTTTTTTGTAAAAAATTTTTTATATAATCCCGTATTTTTTGATCTTCTTGTAGACCTTCAGAATAGTTTTTTGGTTGTGCAAACCAAAGGGAATAATGACTTTGGGTTGTACCAAGTCGGAAACCAAGTGGATTTATTTTTTGTCCCATATTACCTCATCATACTTACTTTAAAAAAAATCCAGGTATTCGACAAATGCTGGATTGAGCAAGACTTTGTGTTGATTAGTTTTAGATAAACTTCGTATACATTCTTCTATGTCTTCATAGTAGGTTATATCTTTTAATACAATACTTATGTGACAAGTGGGTCTTTTTATCAGATAACTATGTCCTCGGGCTTGAAGTTTTAATTTTTTCATGGTAGTTCCTTTGTTAACTTCGGCTTTAAAAACGAATAAATCGGCTTTGTTGAAATCTTTATTGTGACTAGCATTTGATGCTGCAGAATAAATCAATTTAAAAATGGGATAACATGCACGATAGGGCATGAGTTCTAATATCATAAGTGTTTCCTCGTAGGAACGCCCGCGGATCTGGTCAATTACTCTTCTTGCTTTGTGAGCCGACATAGATATATATTGGCCTAAAGCATATACATCATCTCTTCTCTTTTTTCTTTTCATAAAGTTTACCTCCGATTAAAAAATGATAAGCATATTTCTTAAAAAAAAAAAGAAAATTAACGACGAGATTTATTATCGTTTTTTGCATGTCCACTAAAATTTAGAGTTGGTGCGAATTCTCCTAATTTATGACCTACCATATCATCCGTTATGTAAATAGGCAAGTGTTCCCTACCATTATGGATAGCGATTGTATGCCCAATCATGGTGGGTATAATGGTAGATGCCCGAGACCAAGTTACTATTATTTCTTTTTCTGCTTTTGTGTTAAGCTTATCAATTTTTCGTAATAAATGATTGGCTACAAAAGGATTTTTTTTTAGTGAACGTGTCACAGTTAATTACTCCTATCAATTTTTTTATGTAAAGACGAAGAGACTGATTCTATTTACTACGTCGACGAATAATCAAATTATCACTATATTTATTCCTTTTTCTACTTCTTTTTCCAAGTGCAGGATAACCCCAAGGGGTTGTGGGGTGTTTTCTACCAATAGGAGCCCTCCCTTCACCACCCCCATGGGGGTGGTCTACAGGGTTCATAACGACTCCTCTTACTACAGGACGCTTACCTAGCCAACGCTTAGATCCGGCTCTACCCAAACTTTTCAGTTTCACTCCAACATTCCCCACTTGTCCGACTGTTGCTGAGCAATTTTGGGATATCAAACGGACCTCCCCAGAAGGTAATTTTAATGTGGCCGATTTCCCCTCTTTTGCAATCAGTTTCGCTACAGCACCCGCTGCTCTAGCTAATTGTCCACCCTTTCCAAGTGTGATTTCTATGTTATGTATGGCCGTGCCTAAGGGTATATCGGTCAAAAGTAGGGCATTTCCCATTTTTATAGGAATTGCTGTACCAGAAACAATGGTATCTCCAATTATAGCCCCTCTGGGATGTAAAATATATCTTTTTTCACCATTCCCATAGTGTATGAGACAAATGTCTGCATTTCGATTAGGGTCATATTCTATGGTTACAATTCTACCATATATTTTTTTTTCATTCCGTCGAAAATCTATTTTA